TTTCATTATCAGTTGACAAGGTTGAAGGTATTCTCTCTAATTATTTTTATAGATAATTTTCTTAAAGAAAAAAACTGCTAGGATTTTGAAGAGTTGGTTGACTAATGAAAAAAAAGAAAGATTTTTATTCTCTTAAATCTTAAATAAAGTAAAAACAAAATATGAATTTTAATTTTCACCCAATATACTTGGTCTTTGCGAGAACCGTGTGAATCAAGTAGTGTAGTGATTCACACGGTTCTCGCCGGTTGACACAAGGTGTTTTCTATACACCATATTCCACTCTGTTTGTATTCGTAAGAACTTTTCTTGAATTTAACTAGGGGTTAACGTAAATGAACCATAACTATGTAGCCCGATTCCTAATAGATTGACCCCAAAATAGCATATCCAAATTATAAGAAAACCTAGAGTCGCCACAATTGCGGAATTTGCCCCCTGAAAATTTTTATTTGTTCGAGTATGCAAATAAATTGCGAATACGATCCAAGTAATAAAGGCCCAAGTTTCCTTTGGATCCCAACTCCAATATGATCCCCATGCTTCATTAGCCCATACTGCTCCTGAAAGAATACCTATGGTTAAAAATAGAAATCCTAGGCTAATCACACGATAACTCCAATAATCTAATTGTTGAATCAATTGGGCCTTGTAATAATTTTTAGCAGAAAAAAAAGAAGTTTTTTTCAAAATATTGTTTCTTTCATTCTTGTATTGGATTTCACCAAACGAAAATGACTCATTTAATTTTAATAAATTATTACTTTTATAACTATAAAAAATCTTTCTAAATGTAATCACTAGAAGTGCTACTGATAATAATGATCCACAAAGAAGAGCCGCATAACTCAATATCATCATACTTACGTGCATTATTAACCACTCCGATTGTAGAGCAGGTACTAATATTGTGGGTTTACCTATTTCAGTTAAAAGACCCGAAGTAGCAAAGCCTTGGGTAAAAATAGTACTTGAGGCAGTTATTGTGGTTAAATAATTTTTTCTGATTTTGAAATAAGGGACTATATGAATAAGGGAGAAACTCCATGAAAGAAAGATTAATGATTCATATAAATCACTTAGTGGAAAATGGCCCGAATAAATCCAACGAGTGATTAATAATCCTGTTAGACATAAAAAAGTAACTATCATTCCCTTTTCTGACGAATCATATGATTTTATGATTTCATTGCCGAATAACGTTATCAAATGAATTGTAATTACAATTGAAACAATCGAAAAGGAAATATGAGTGAATATATGCTCTAAAGTTGAAAATATCATAAAAATGAAAAAAAGGGAGGGAATCCCCTAAATTAATATTAATTAAGAAATAGAAATCGGGAATTAAATTTATTTTTATTATACGATCTATTGGATCTCTTTTAGAAGATGGCATGCCGCCACTCGGACTCGAACCGAGATGCTCTAGCACTGCTTCCTAAGAGCAGCGTGTCTACCGATTTCACCATAGCGGCTTACTCGAACTAATAATAGCCTATTTATATTCAATCGTCGAGATTGAACAAGTCAATTCAACCCAATAAGTTTTTTTAGTAAAGATTTAAATTGATAAAAAAATGAGTTCAAAAGTCAATTTCAAGGTTCATTAGTTTCATTTATGATATGAGGTGCCTGGTTTATTTATCTTAGGGCTTTGACGTAGTTTATCTGATTTCATAAATTTCAAACAAAAAATCAATTTTTGCAATGAATAAAAAATAAACATATTTTGGATTTCTCCAAATTGACACATTATTTGTACATTGACACATTAGTTGTACATAATATCTCAATAATGAAGTTCTTTTATTGATTGGGTTCAAAATTAGAGATATATGGTAAATCCATTCCATATAGTAATTAATCAAAATTATAAATTAAGAAATCATAAAGTTATTCAAAATTTTTTAACATGGAATCCCTTAGTTTCAACAATCCATTAATTTAAACTAAAAATATTATATCTGACCTTCCCGAGAAAGAGAAATCTTTTTCATTATTGTAAGGTAAAGGTCGATGGGGAAAAGAAGACTCCCCACCACAAAAATCTTAGTGAAAATATACTATAAAGAAATCAAAAATCTTGTATTTTTTTCTTTATTCTCTTTTTTTTTTTTTTAGACATCTTATAAGATTGAAACCTGGTCTATTTCATATTGATTAGAATAGGGACTGCCAATTGTGAATTTTATATTAACAAAATATTCAGCCAATTTTTTGAGTCAAATCCATTCCGATTATTCCAATATTTTAGGACTTATTGGTTTGGCGTACAAAAAAACTTTTTGAATTCCCGGTAGAAAGAGATTTCCCTAATGACAAAGCTTTTAACGCCGCCCAATACCCTTTCCTTTTCCAAATATTTTTACGAATACGCTTTTTTGATATAGAAGTACGTTTTTTTGGAACTGCCATTTTAAAATCATTAAATCATTGTTATAGTTGGATGTGAAAGACATCTATTGTTCAAAACAAATTATTATTTCTTATTCATTATCTATTTTTTCTATAAATAATATTCTCTTCATAAACAATAAATATAGATATGGGAAAGATCCATGAAAATTGGATCAAAAATTAGTCGAAATAACAAATTTGATATAGCTATTTGTGCAAGATTTCGATTCCATACAATATTCGTAAAACCAAAAATTTTTGGTTTGGAACTCTTAGTTCTCGTTCTTTATCTCTCAAATTTATATCTTTAGAATCGGCTAGGTCATAGAAATGAAACTTAAATTTTGAATCAAATAAAGAAAGAACCTAAAAGACGTTGATTTTCATCATTCTAGACTTTATTTACATGTAATAAAATACCTCAAAGGATTGTAAACTTTTGCCTAATAAAAAATAAAAAAATTGAGTCTTTTTTTAGTCAAATTCGAGAAAAGAATACACCTAAATTCAATTTTAAAATTAAAATGAGATTACTAAAAATCTGTTAAACGATACGCGGTTTGATAAAAAATATCTCAGTCCTTTTTTACCCTTTGTCGATAAAAAAAGTTCATTTTAGATCTATAATATTCTAACGTTTACTAAGAAATCGTTTTGATTGAAATGGAAAACAACCAATCCCATAATGAATTAGTTAATGAGTTGAAAGAAACTAACTAAAAAAAAAAGAGTTTTTATTTCATTAGACCGATGACCTTAGTTAATCCTATAATTCATATCAGCATCAAGTAGTCTTTTTAGCGTAATTTTTTATCGTTGCTCTATGAATATAAATTATTATTACGAGAAATTCTCGTAATAATAATTTATATTTGTATTTTCCTGTTATAAGTATTCGTTTTTATCTCTAACTTGGTCATCTGATTTGACCAATTGTACCTTCTTGTTTTGAATATTTGAATGATTTTGAAAAGACTCAAAATAAATACTAATCTAAAATTATTAAATAAGTTAGTGCATATCTTGATTTTTTATTGATTTTTTTCGAACGAGGTAAGATCCGGTGAATCGAAAACAATTAATTAAGAATAAAAATTTTTTTTTTTATGGAACATACATATCAATATGCGTGGATAATACCCTTCCTTCCGCTTCCCGTTCCTATGTTAATAGGGTTGGGACTTCTTCTTTTTCCGACGGCAACAAAAAGTCTTCGTCGTATCTGGTCTTTTCAGAGCGTTTTCTTGTTAAGTATAGTCATGATTTTTTCCATGAATCTGTCGATTCAGCAAATAAATAGCAGTTATGTCTATCAATATGTATGGTCTTGGATTATCAATAATGATTTTTCTTTAGAATTCGGATACTTGATCGATCCACTTACTTCTATTATGTCAATATTAATCACTACTGTTGGAATTATGGTTCTTATTTATAGTGATAATTATATGTCTCATGATCACGGATATTTAAGATTTTTTGCTTATATGAGTTTTTTCAGTACTTCCATGTTGGGATTAGTTACTAGTTCAAATTTAATACAAATTTATATTTTTTGGGAGTTAGTTGGAATATGTTCGTATCTATTAATAGGATTTTGGTTCACACGACCTGTTGCAGCAAAAGCGTGTCAAAAGGCATTTGTAACTAATCGTGTTGGCGATTTTGGTTTATTATTAGGCATTTTAGGGTTTTATTGGATAACGGGGAGTTTCGAATTTCGTGATTTATTCCAAATATTAAATAACTTGATTTCTAATAATGAGGTCAATTTTTTATTTGTTACTTTGTGCGCAATTCTATTATTTGCCGGTGCAATTGCGAAATCTGCACAATTTCCCCTGCATGTATGGTTACCTGATGCAATGGAAGGGCCAACTCCTATTTCGGCCCTTATACATGCTGCTACGATGGTAGCAGCGGGAATTTTTCTTGTAGCTCGACTTATGCCTCTTTTCATAGTCATACCCCACATAATGAATTTTATCTCTTTGATAGGGATAATAACAGTTTTTTTAGGAGCTACTTTAGCTCTTGCTCAAAAAGACATTAAGAGGGGTTTAGCCTATTCCACCATGTCTCAATTGGGTTACATGATGTTAGCTCTAGGTATGGGGTCTTATCGCAGTGCTTTATTTCATTTGATTACTCATGCTTATTCCAAAGCATTGTTGTTTTTAGGATCGGGATCTGTTATTCATTCAATGGAAACTCTTGTTGGATATTGTCCAAAAAAAAGTCAGAATATGGTGCTTATGGGAGGTTTAACAAAACATCTACCAATTACTAAAAATTCTTTTTTATTAGGTACACTTTCTCTTTGCGGTATTCCACCTCTTGCTTGTTTTTGGTCCAAAGATGAAATTCTTAATGATAGTTGGTTGTATTCACCTTTTTTTGGAATCATAGCTTGGTCTACGGCGGGATTAACTGCATTTTATATGTGTCGGATCTATTTACTTACTTTTGAAGGACATTTAAACGTTCATTTTCAAAATTACAGTGGAAAAAAGAATACCCCTTTCTATTCAATATCTCTATGGGGTAAAGAAGGTTCGAAAATAAGTAATAAAAACTTTCGTTTGGTAACTTTATTAAAA